TCGATACTGTTTAAGAAAGAATTCGAACACAGGTGTGGGCTAAGTAAATCAACGGGTAGTCTTGGTCCTATTGAAAATACCAGTGAAAGTGAAGATCCGAATATAAATGATATGAAGAAAAATATTCATAGTTGGGGTGGTCGTGACAATTCTAATTACAGTAATGTTGATCATTTATTCGGCGTCAAGGACATTCGGAATTTCATCTCTGATGAAACTTTTTTAGTTAGGGATAGTAATGGGAACAGTTATTCCATATATTTTGATATTGAAAATCATATTTTCGAGATTGACAATGGTCATTCTTTTCAGAGTGAACTAGAAAGTTCTTTTTATAGTTATCGGAATTCTAGTTATCTGAATAATGGATCTAACAGTGACGATCCCCACTATGATCATTACATGTATGATACTCAATATAGTTGGAATAATCACATTAATAGTTGCATTGACAATTATCTTCAGTCTCAAATATTTATTGAGACTGACATTGTAAGTGGTAGTGACAATTACAGTAACAGTTACATTTATAGTTCCATTTGTGGTGAGATTGAGGGTTCCGGTATAAGAACCAGCACGAATGGTAGTGATTTAACTATAAGAGAAAGTTCTAATGATCTGGATGTAACTCAAAAATACAGGCATTTGTGGGTTCAATGTGAAAATTGTTATGGATTAAATTATAAGAAATTTTTTAAATCAAAAATGAATCTTTGTGAACAATGTGGATATCATTTGAAAATGAGTAGTTCAGAGAGAATCGAACTTTTGATCGATCCGGGTACTTGGGATCCTATGGATGAAGACATGGTTTCTCTGGATCCCATTGAATTTCATTCGGAGGAGGAGCCTTATAAAGATCGTATCGATTCTTATCAAAGAAAGACAGGATTAACTGAGGCCGTTCAAACAGGCATAGGCCAACTAAACAGTATTCCCGTAGCAATCGGGGTTATGGATTTTCAGTTTATGGGGGGTAGTATGGGATCCGTGGTCGGGGAGAAAATCACCCGTTTGATTGAGTACGCTACTAAAAAATTTCTACCTCTTATTATAGTGTGTGCTTCCGGGGGGGCACGCATGCAAGAAGGAAGTTTGAGCTTGATGCAAATGGCTAAAATATCTTCTGCTTTATATGATTATCAATCAAAAAAAAAGTTATTCTATGTACCAATCCTTACATCTCCTACTACAGGTGGGGTGACTGCTAGTTTTGGTATGTTGGGGGATATCATTATTGCCGAACCCAATGCTTACATTGCATTTGCGGGTAAAAGAGTAATTGAACAAACATTGAATAAAACAGTACCTGAAGGTTCACAAGCGGCTGAATATTTATTCCAGAAGGGCTTATTCGATCTAATCGTACCACGTAATCCTTTAAAAAGCGTTCTGAGTGAGTTATTTCAGCTCCACGCTTTCTTTCCTTTGAATCAAAATTCAATTAAAGAGCATTAAGTTCCATTTTTTATTTGTAGCAAACAAGTAGTTAGTTTATCGGAATCCAAGTAAAAATAAGACGAACGGGGTTTATTTGTTGACATAAGATCTAATTGTAGAAAGAATCAAAAGTTAAAGTTGCGGATAACTCTTTTTTCTATATTTATATTCCTGATTACTAATTAAGAAGCCTCAGATAAAAGAGTGAATTCTTCTTTTCGTGAAATTAGGAAAATAAAAAAAAATTACCTCTTCCCGTCTTACGTCCGTATATATAATTCAAATATAGAAAATGAAAATATAGATATAGAGTTTTTCTCTTTCTATATCTCCCGCGAATCCCATTTTGATTAAGAATCCCTTTTGGGTCGGATTCTAACGAATCTTTCGATAATTTGTAAGAAACTTTTTCTTTATTAAATTATTAGAAGACAAGAGCAAAAGACGAAGAAAAAAAAGAATATAATAATATAATAAAAATAAAGGCGATTATCATATATATCTTTTACATATCTTTCATATAGAAAGATGAATAAGTCCATTATATACTCACTTAGATATATACTTAGATCTATACTAATTAAAATTCGAATTTCATAAATATTAATTAATAATAATTACAATTTTTAATTATAATTATTATAAGATATCTTTATAAATAAAAATAACAGGTACAAATAGTAAATCGAGGTATCCATTCTATGACAACTTTCGACTTTCCCTCTGTGTTGGTGCCTTTAGTAGGCCTAGTATTTCCGGCAATGGCAATGGCTTCTTTATCTCTTCATGTTCAAAAGAATAAGACTGTTTAGATCTGATGGGCCCAACTCTCATCCATTTTTTTTTCAAAACTTAGACTTGTATCATAACACAGATTTTTATTTAGTGGAATATGGTATAACATGCGGTTTTCGCCGAACAGAAAGGAGAGGCTCTTATGCTTATGCCTGTACAAAGATGATATATGGGTAAAGGAATTCTATCTATTTGAAAATATATCAGGATCGACGGATGGCTGAAATGTAAAGTCGGTGTATCTATATGTATATCGATGGGATCA